TTGGTGTTCCAAAAGTGCCTTTTCGAGGTCCCGGAGAGGAAGATGCATCTTGGGTTGACGTATAGTGCGACCTGTCAGATATATTGGGTCATATGGGATTTCCCCATTCTCTCCCCCGATCGAGATATCCTCTGTTTCGCCCAAAAAATTGGATTGAATTATCAAAAATTTGGAGCGTGAAATGCAATGAAGTGCAATTAGACCCATTTTGTGAGGGGGTATCCAGATTAATATTAGCAATTAAAATAATTTATGGTCGGCTTGGCTGGACCAATAAAATGAGGTATCCAGGCTCCGTTTAGAAAAACCCAATTGGTAATATATCGATGATTATTACTTATATCATAAACGATTCTATTTAGAAATAGATTCTAAATAGGAGTGATCTCAAACCGTTAATCAATCGAATAATAAATGTGAGAAATATGAATAATACGTCGAATATTTGGCGGAAAACATCAAAGAAATGGATTTAAAAAAAAGAAAAAGGAAGTCATAGCAAAAAAAAGACGTGGTATTGGGGCGATTTGTGCTATATGTGCAAATAAAAATCGGGCAGATCCTTACTCGGAGTAGAGCATAAACCTAAAAAAATGGAAAAAGCCCATTTAGGAACAAGAAAATGACATCGTGATTTTTGGATTGGATCTCGATGAAAAACTACATCAATGAAAAGCTAGTTCGATAAGTTTAGTGAATTGTTTTTTGTATTATAGAAACTCATCGTTCTTGAAAAATGAAAGAAAAGCCCCTTCGTTAGAAGGAGCCCGCTATGAAAAAAGAAAAGGGCCTGGAGTCTACACATTGATTTTTTTTTCGCAAGTTTTGTTGAACCGTATGCATCAAAAGGTGCTCGTACGGCTCCTAAGGGATACAGTTTTATCCTAATCAACCGACTTTATCGAGAAAGATTACTTTTTTTAGGCCAAGAGGTTGATGGCGAGGTCTCGAATCAACTTATTGGTCTTATGGTATATCTCAGTATAGAGAATGATACCGAGGATCTGTATTTGTTTATAAACTCTCCTGGTGGATGGGTAATACCCGGAATAGCTATTTATGATACTATGCAATTTGTGCAACCAGATATACAGACAATATGCATGGGATTGGCCGCCTCAATGGGGTCTCTTATCCTGGTCGGAGGAGAAATTACCAAACGTATAGCATTCCCTCACGCTTGGCGCCAATGAGTTTTTTATTTGAGAGAAAAAAGAAACTATGCCTTCACCATATGAATTATTAATATTAAGTAATAATAGCATGGCACTTCGAATTCGATATGAAAATTCTTTATTGTTTTTTTTTCAAGATATTCGATTATGTATCGAAAGAGTAGTATGAGATAAAGGAAGGGTATTTCCGATTTTATCTTACCTATCGTAGGCCTATTTCAGCGTCACAAACTTTTTCACACCGGAAGGTTATTAACAATATTTATGTTATGAGAGAGTACGAAAAAAAAAATATTCTTTTTTCTTTATTTTTTTTTTATTTGAAAAAAAAAACAAAGAAACTTTGGGATTGCTGAATCACAGACGAAATAAATATATAAAGCAACGGGGCCATCATAGTATTTTTTAACTCCTCCAAAAAAAAAAGAAGGGTGGTAATTGGATCATTTACCGATCTAGGTATAAGAGACGCCATATTTTCTCTTTCTTAGATGAAAGGTAAAAAAACGAATTCCATTGGAGAGCCGTATGCAATGCGAAAAAAAAAGCCCGTACGGCTGTTCAATTCTATCTTTTTCTTATTCTTTATCTCTTCCCCTAGCCTCATCGTGCGAGATAGGGGAATCTTTGATTATGTTAGATTATATCATCAGGGTAATGATACATCAACCTAGTGGTTCTTTTCAGGAGGCACAAACGGGCGAATTTATCCTGGAAGCGGAAGAACTACTGAAACTGCGCGAAACCCTTACAAGGATTTATGTACAAAGAACAGGCAAGCCCTTATGGGTTGTATCTGAAGACATGGAAAGGGATATTTTTATGTCAGCAACAGAAGCCCAAGCTCATGGAATTGTTGATGTTGTAGCGGTTGTATAATGTATAAAAAATAGCAGCGATTTCACGCAAATACACGATTTCCAATTTTATCTTCTTCCTTATTAAGGGTTTAATATGAATTTTTTCTATTAATCTATTAAATAGAAGAAATTCATAATCATCCGGTTAGGATCGATCTAAACCAGCCCATAATGTATAATTCAGCATGCCAACTATTAAACAACTTATTAGAAACCCAAGACAGCCAATCAGAAACGTCACGAAATCTCCTGCTCTTCGGGGATGTCCTCAGCGCCGAGGAACATGTACGAGGGTGTATGTGCGACTCGTTTAAATCATGGGCTGAGACAAAACAAAAGAAAGAAAACAAATTTTCCAGTATCAATGATCAGTACCAGTAAATCGGATAGAATGGAAGACCTCCATTCACTATCTAAAAAGGATAGATCTATCATATCTTTCTATTATTGTCTATGAAATTTATGGTTTCCATTGGTGCAAATTCAATCACTTCAATTTGCAATTTAAGATGAGAAAGAATTCCCCAGTGATAACAAATAGTTATCCATTAAGCGGGGGAAATCCTATTTCAAAAGCAGAAAGATTATGTTTCTACTCTTGCAAGAACGGACTAACAGGGTCAGCTACCCAACCAAGCTTCATAATTAAATACCGTTACTGTATAAGGTATATCTCGTTATGAAAGACCTATTACTGGAAAATTCATGGGTAGAGCCAAAGAGTGGTAACTGTACAAGTTACCAATACAATAGCATTGATTAAATGAAAATGAAGGAAGCGTTGATTAAATGCAAGAAGGGGCTCCGGTGTATAGAGAGGACCTCACCGTTTACGTTTAAGAGGTAACCATAGAGACGATGGAACCCACAATTTCTTTATCTATTTCTATTTACTACTTTATTTTTATTTTATTATTATTTTAATTTGATTTTATTTACAATGCCTAGAAAAAGGGAAAAAGTGTGGTCGGGAAGGTTATAGTAGCAAAAGCCATTGGAATTTGAATTTTATAAATTGGAAGAATCCGTTTTGTTATTAATAGACTAGGAAAGGGGAAAAGAATAACTGAAAGAAAGGAAATCAATTAGTTATTCATCAAAGTTTCATTTATTCAATGACCAGAATTAGACGAGGATATATAGCCAGGAGACGTAGAACAAAAGTTCGTTTATTTGTATCAAGCTTTCGCGGGGCTCATTCAAGACTTACTCGAACAATTACTCAACAGAAAATAAGAGCTTTGGCTTCGGCTCAGCGTGATAGAGATAGGAAAAAAAGAGATTTTCGTCGTTTGTGGATCACTCGAATAAATGCAGTAATCCGGGGGATTGGGGTATCCTATAGTTATAGTACATTCTTACACAATCTGTATAAGGGGCAGTTGCTTCTTAATCGTAAAATACTTGCACAAATAGCTATATTAAAGAGGAATTGTCTTTATACGATTTCCAATGAGATCATCAAAATCAAATAAGGAGATTGGAAAGAATCTGCCAGAATGTTTTAAATGGAGTTCTTTGGAGAATGAACTCCGGGAAGGTAGAGTAGAAATTAGTATGATAAAATCTGTATAATAAAGTCATCAAAATGAGCGAAGGCGCTCAATAAAAAAAAGATTGATTCTTCTTCCTCGATTCTTTTTTTTTCTTATGACACGACGGATTCTAAGATTTTTTGAACAAAACATCCATATGTTTTGAGTTCGGGTTGAAATTTTGATTCAATTGAAGAGGAAACCTATTTTTTTCTGGTTCTAAGACCAGTAGTTCTAGCGGTCGACTCACTTCTTTCAAATTGTTTCTCATTATTAAGAAAAGGTAACGAAGATAAAATACGAGCTTGTTTTATAGCAATAGTAATTAATCGTTGTTCTTTTAAGGTCAATCTATTCACCCGCCTAGATAATATTTTTCCCTGTTCACTAATAAATCGACTAATTAAACTCATGTTTCTATAATCAATTCGATCCCCCGATTGGATCGGGGGCAAACGCCTACGAAAAGATCGCTTGGATTTAAGAAAGAGTCGCTTGGATTTATCCATAATTTGTTTATTCCTTATCCTTAAAATCCTATTCCGATCAAATCAAAAATGATTTATAGAATTAATTAATAGGATTTTGTTTGTCTATATTTATTTGTTTCTCTTTAAATATTAAATATATGAATAATATAGATATATATATATAATTTTTTTGTTCCTTGGAAGGGTGACACATAAGCACTCGGTTCGGTTCGATCTATATCTATTTCTTTATCTCCCCATGAATTGTATGTTTGTAACAATAGGGACAGAATTTTCTCAATTCCAATCGACTAGGTGTATTGTGTCGATTCTTTTGAGTAATATATCGGGAAATACCCGTTGATTCCTTATTAACACCGTTTCGCACACAACTGGTACATTCCAAAATAACCCTTACTCGGACATCTTTACCCTTGGCCATGAACCTCCTTTGGGTTTTTGATTCACCCAACTTTTCTATTTTCCGATCCGAAACGAATAAGAAGAAAGGAACGAAAAAAATAGAAATTGCTAACAACTCAAAAAAAAAATTATGAAATAAAGATTTTGTCGCAATCCATATAGTAATCTATATAGTAAATAATAAGTAATACAACAATTTCTAACTATATTTCTAATCACAGTACAGTATTTCATTTAAGTATCTTGTATTGTATGATACTCTTATCCTAGCCCCATTTCCATTTCCGTTTTCTTTTAACTCGATTATTAATATTATTAATTTAATTGGAGCCTGAACCCGAGTTTCGCTAAGGTTGAATCTACTTTTTTCTTTCTCTTTCCCCCCTTATTCTATCTAGCGAATTCAAAACAAAAACAAGAAAAGAGGGGAAAGAGAGATTAGTCACAAATATTTGATTCTATCTCTAATCTTCTTCACCCCTTTACATGTCAATAACTAGAATGAAAAAAAAGGAAATGTCAACGCATCGGGGAATAAACGATTGATTTCTATCAATAAACCTGCTAAAGACCCGAACCATAGAGTACTTAGTACCGGGGCCACGGAAAGATATGTTTTTAGATCTCGCATTGAAAATCCTCCTTCTTTTTTTTTATTCCATATTGTAATACATTATGGTAAGAGATGTATATGTGGTTAAAGACCACTTGTATTTGTGCGCGGAATCCCTAATTCAAATTGAAATGCGCAATGATTCGGTAGATAAGATTTTCTTTTCTTTTTCTTAAAGCAGAAAAAAAGGTCCCTTTCCGTCTGAGAATTCCCGAGATAAATATTCATTTATTATTATTATATGTTATATTATTATATGTTATATGATATGAGAGCAAAAAAAAAGAAGAAATGGCAAGATCGATTTGCATATCAATGGAGGAAATAAAATAAGGATGTGGAAAACAAGACGGGGATTCCCTACAATGATACTGTAGACCAATTTAAAGGGATGTAGCGCAGCTTGGTAGCGCGTTTGTTTTGGGTACAAAATGTCACGGGTTCAAATCCTGTCATCCCTACCTATTACTGCTCAGGGGAGCAGTAACGAGAAATCCATCTTAGATCGATTCAATTTGGACATTCAGAATCTTTCATTTTATGATATACGATAGTATACACATACAAGAAATATTTATTGGGGTTATAAAAAAAAAAAAAAGAATCCCCCTCTTTATAGTTTATAGTCTTTTCCGTTGTAATAAGAAAGCGCTCTTAGTTCAGTTCGGTAGAACGTGGGTCTCCAAAACCCAATGTCGTAGGTTCAAATCCTACAGAGCGTGATTCCGCTCTTGTTTTGTTAGATCGAAAATTACACCGAACTCAAGCAATCTGAATTTGACCTTGACCCCCCCGGATGAAATTAAAGAAAGGGGGAGGTCAGTTAAAAAAAGAGATGTTAATTAATCAAAGGTCCAACTGATCACCACGCCTGTATTGTAAATATGCGGTTACGAATAATCCAGCCAAAGTAATAGGAATTAGACCTAAGACGATTCCAAATAGAAAAACTTCAATCATTTCAATTTAATTTATTTGAAAGAGTAAAAAGAGAGGTAATATCTATCCCTAAATATTAATTCGCATTGCCTAGGAATCTCCATGACCAATAATTGGTAATTAACACGGTAAGAAACTATAAAATATATGGAATACCACAGAAAGGTTTCTTTTTATGAATTATTCATTCAATTAATTTCAAATAAGTCCTATCTTACTAAGACCAATAAATAGAGCCGAGGTTATAGTTAAAGCTGCTAGTAGAAAACCGAAATAACTAGTTATAGTAGGCATGAAAGAGCTAAAGGAAATATGTTCTTTTTATACATATGTTTATAAAGCACTTCCCTAAGTTTCAACTTTTAAAAGATACGAGGATAAGCAAAAATACCATACCAATTGAAAGAATAAGTTCAATTGAAAGTTTTTGATTCATCAATCATTCTAGAGGGTACTAACAACAATAGGGTGACAGGGGTAGAAAAAGAAATCAATTCATCATATTTGACATTTGACATTGACCCATCCCACGATTCAGAATCAACGGATTCGTCGGGCAACTCTTGAGTAAACTAATAGTAAACTAATATTAAAATAATAATCAAAACTGTATCATATAACTTCATTCCAAAAACGAACCTCTTACTCTTTTTAAATCAATATAATATGGAGCAAAATTGGGGAATCACTTCAATTTTTTATTTTGATTTTTTCTTTTTTATTGTATCTAATATATTTTCGAGTTTCGAATAAAGAGTGACCTTATACCTTATAATACCTTTTTTCTGTACTTTTTCACTTTTTTTTTACTTTATTTACTTGAATTTTTTTTAACTCATTAGCTTCAGCAGTAGGTTCATTTACATAATATCTCAAATGCAAATGAGAATAAAAAAAGGTATCGCACGATAAGATCTCTTGAAAAAATCCAATTTGGATTTCAGTCCAATTAGATTCTAAAACTAATAATTCTTATTATCTTTTTCTTTAGCGATTTTACGTTTTGTCTTTCCATATTATATATAAAATATAAAGCAAAAAGCTCCCTCTCTTTGTAGTAGTTAGGTCAAGAAAGAACCCTTGGATCTAATACAACAACGCACGTATCACAAAGACAAATATAGATTATTTTGTTACTTGTTTCTGGACGACTAAGCAATTCCTTAAAAAACCTTAAAAAACTTGGATATTTCACATCTAATTGAATTGGGGAAATATGATAATCTCCATCATGAATTATTAGCAAACAATCCATTAGATGCCCATTTTACCCGATCTTCACTACCGAAATTTGAGGAATTTTCTATTGAATCTATTGAATGGTACCTTTTCTATGAATGGTACCTAGTTATACAACGACCAGCAAGAAGAAAACAAAAAAGAAATTATCTAGCACCGCATTTCGATACTGATTGAAGTGAAGTCGCGTTGCTGTGTCAGAAGAAGGATAGCTATACTGATTCGGTATATTCTAAAAATACCCTT